GTCCTTATTTTATATTTTTTATATAATTTATAGAATTTAATATAATTTAGGAAAGGAAAAGATTCTATCAATATATTGAGGTGATACCGCGGATTCCTACAAAAGAGAATCATTTCTTTCAATACCACTCGTGTTAGTTAACAATACTAATGATTGGATCCATATGCTTAATTCTGATAGGAAATAAAATAGTAAAATAATTATTCATCTATTGTATTTTCATCAAATAGGGGGCGTGAAGACTCTATGGATAGTTCTCATGCTATTGGGCATACCGGTGGAAGTGAAGAACCCATTATAAATGATATGGGGAAAAACATTCCTAGTTGGAGTAATAGTGACAGTTACAGTTTCAGTAATGTTGATAATTTATTTGATATTAGGAATATTTTGAATTTTGTCTCTGATGACACTTTTTTAGTTAGGGATAGTAATGGTAACATTTATTCTGTATATTTTGATATGGAAAATAATATTTTTGAAATTGACAATAATAGTTCTTTTTTTAGTGAACTAGAAAATTTTTTTTCTAGTTATTTTAATAGTGGGGATAAGAGTAATAATCACTACTATTATCATTACATGTATGATACTCAATCTAGTTGGAATAATCACATTACTAGTTGTATTGATAGTTATCTTCGTTTTGAAGTCAGTATTCATAGTTCTATTTCGGGCGGTACCAACAATTACAGTAAAAATTACATTTATAGTTTTATTTGTACTGAAAGTGTAAGTGGTAGTTCTAGTATAAGTAGTAGTTCTAGTATAAGAACTAATAGTAATAGTAATGGCAGTGATTTAAATATAATAGGAAGATCTAATGATTTCAATATAAATAAAAAATACAAACATTTATGGGTTCAATGCGAAAATTGTTATGGATTAAATTATAAAAAATTTTTTAGATCAAAAGTGAATATTTGCGAACAGTGTGGATATCATTTGAAAATGAGTAGTTCAGATAGAATCGAACTTTCGATTGATCCGGGCACTTGGGATTCCATGGATGAAGATATAGTCTCTATCGACCCCATTCAATTTCATTCAGAGAAAGAACCTTATAGAGATCGTATCAATTTTTATCAAAGAAAGGCAGGTTTAACCGAAGCTGTTCAAACAGGCATAGGTCAACTAAATAATATTCCGATAGCAATTGGGGTTATGGATTTTCAGTTCATGGGAGGTAGTATGGGATCCGTAGTCGGCGAGAAAATAACCCGTTTAATCGAGTATGCTACTAATCAATCTCTACCTGTCATTATTGTGTGTGCTTCTGGAGGAGCACGCATGCAAGAAGGAAGTTTGAGCTTGATGCAAATGGCTAAAATATCTTCTGCTTTATATGATTATCAATCAAATAAAAAGTTATTATATGTATCAATCCTTACATCTCCTACAACCGGTGGAGTAACAGCCAGTTTTGGTATGTTGGGAGATGTCATTATTGCTGAACCAAATGCCTACATTGCATTTGCGGGTAAAAGAGTAATCGAACAAACATTAAATAAGATAATACCCGAGGGTTCACAAGCGGCTGAGTATTTATTCCATAAGGGCTTATTTGACCCAATCGTACCACGTAATCCTTTAAAAGGTGTTCTGAGTGAGTTATTTCAGCTCCACGGCTTCTTTCCTTTGAATCAAAATTCCAAATAAAGTATAGCACTAGATTCAATTATTTGTAACGAACGAGTATTTATATTTAGTTCATCATAACGTAATCAAAAAACTTAAGAAGAGTGGTGTTTTCTTTGGTGACATAAGTTCTACTTGTAGTAATAGCCAGAAGTTTTGGATAATTATTATTATTTATTTTTCCTTCAGATCCATATTTCTATATATTAATATAGACAATAATGAAATACAATTATCCAATATCCAATTCTATAAAATAAAATTCGAATAAATTATAATATATAATCGAAATATAGAAATATAGAAGACGTATAGAATGGAAAGAAGTGGTTTCTATATCTACCGAGAACCCCCACTTTTTACTTTTTACTATAGAATCCCTCTTTGTTGGATTGGTTAGTTAAATTAAAGTTGCGAACTCATAATAAACTAAACTTTTTAAGAAAAAATTCCTTAATAGCTTATTATATTTATATTAGAAAGATAGAAAGAAGATAAGGATGGTAGAAGAATAATAATAATAAAATTTTTTATATTTATAGGATTATTATCCATATTCGTGTAGAAAGATGAATACATACACTTAATTTAGTTTTACATTGCACTTATTAACTACTTAATATTTTAATATTAAATATTATTTATAATAAATATACTTATCATAAGATATCTTTATACTTTATAATAGGTACAAATATTAAATTGGGGTACCCATTCTATGACAGATCTGAACTTACCCTCTATTTTTGTGCCTTTAGTGGGCCTAGTATTTCCGGCAATTGCAATGGCTTCTTTATCTCTTCATGTCCAAAAAAATAAGATTGTCTAGATCCGATGGGATAAAATCTCATCAATTTATTTCAACAACTGGATCATAATACAGATATTTATTTAATGTAATATGGTACGATTATGATATGTGGCTCTTTCCGAACACAAATGAAAGAACTCTTTGTTATTTGTTATGCATGCGAATACATGATATCCACATAAATGCATGTATGTATATGCGGGTATAGCTGGTTTAGATGGGCGAATAGAATATTAAAAATAGAAAGTCAATGTATCTAACCAATTACTCCTAATAGTTCACATCAAAATAGTGCTAGTTGATGAGAGTTACTTCGGGATTAATAAAAGTAAAGTCAAATTTGGGTTATTCTCTCAATTCCAATCGAATACAACCGGATCTAGTATAGTATGAACTGGCGATCAGAACATATATGGATAAAATTTATAATGGGGTCTCGAAAAACAAGTAATTTTTGTTGGGCCTGTATCCTTTTTTTAGGTTCACTAGGATTCTTAGTGGTTGGAACTTCCAGTTATTTTGGCAGAAATCTGATATCCGTATTTCCATCTCAGCAAATCATTTTTTTTCCACAAGGGATCGTGATGTCTTTCTATGGGATCGCAGGTCTATTCATTAGCTCCTATTTGTGGTGTACAATTTTGTGGAATGTAGGTAGTGGTTATGACCGATTTGATAGAAAAGAAGGAATAGTGTGTATTTTTCGTTGGGGATTTCCTGGAATAAATCGTCGCATTTTCCTTCGTTTCCTTATGAGAGATATCCAATCAATCAGAATGGAAGTTAAAGAGGGTCTTTATTCTCGGTGTGTCCTTTATATGGAAATCAAGGGCCAAGGAGCCATTCCCTTAACTCGTACCGATGATAATTTTACTCCACGAGAAATTGAACAAAAAGCTGTCGAATTGGCCTATTTCTTGCGCGTACCAATGGAAGTATTTTGAAATGAACTGAAGAATGAATGTTTTCTCGGCATTAGATGAGAAAAAAAGTTGTTAATTCCCTTTTTAATACAACTGAAGTTTCTTCAGAATGTTTATTCGAGCAAAACTATTAGATTTTATTTTCCCATTACGTTGGTGAGGTGACCCACATAGAATAAAACAAAAGTGGGAGAACGAGAACGTATATGGAACAAGAACAACTATAATAAAAAGCCACTTTTTGTATGTGTATGGAGTTCACATCACTCAATACATTTATTTCTTAATACAGAATTCATCTTTTTAGGCCCAAGATTTGGAATAAATACATTATTCCTAGGCTGTGGTTAGACGATGAAACACTTCGAAATAATTAATTGATCCGGGGGGAATTTTTTCGTCTCGAAATCCGAATAATATTCCTTACTTCAAGTGGGTTTTTGAGTATTCATTGAAAGGAACAATGAAGATGAGATTAGTTCTAATTTACCCAATTGAGATATCTCTGGGAATCCTATTTTCTTGTTTTTCTTTTTTTTTTTTTTTCATCCTAAAAGTGAAAAGTACCCCTATTCCATTTCTATATTCTTTCTAGATCCAAGGACTAAATTATTACACAAAACACAAAAATGGGAATAGATTCATAGGTTCGATACCTTGTTTGTTATAGAACTCGCGCTTCAGAGAAATATCAGCTAGCATCGGCGAATGAAGCGGGTTCATTAACAATTCACAGATAAAAAATGAAAAATAAGAAAGCATTGACTTCCCTCCCATATCTTGTATCTATAGTATTTTTGCCCTGGTGGGTCTCTCTCTCATTTAATAAAAGTCTGGAACCTTGGGTTACTAATTGGTGGAATACCCGGCAATCCGAAACTTTTTGGAATGAGATTCAAGAGAAAAACGTTCTAGAAAGATTCATAGAATTAGAAGAACTATTCCTGTTGGATGAAATGATAAAGGAATATCCGGAAACACATATACAAAAACTTCGTATGGGAATACACAAGGAAACGATACAATTGGTCAAAACACACAATGAGTATCATCTCCATATCATTTTGCATTTCTCGACAAATATAATCTGTTTCGCTATTCTAAGCGGTTATTTTATTCTGGGTAATGAAGAACTTGTCATTCTTAATTCTTGGGTTCAGGAATTCCTCTATAACTTAAGTGACACAATAAAAGCTTTTTCTATTCTTTTAGTTACTGATTTATGGATCGGATTTCACTCGACCCATGGTTGGGAACTAATGATTGGTTCGGTCTACAACGATTTTGGATTGGCTCATAACGATCAAATTATATCTGGTCTTGTTTGCACTTTTCCCGTTATTCTAGATACAATTGTGAAATATTGGATCTTCCATTATTTAAATCGTATATCTCCTTCACTTGTAGTCATTTATCATTCAATGAATGAATAAAGAACGAATTTGATCTTCTGATATCAATCAAATCAGAATGTTTCTTCGGGTGGGTAATGTTTCTTCGGGTGGGTATAGTATAAAGTATTTTCAATCTTACTTATTCTTTTTCTTTATACTTCCACCTGTTTGAGGTATTCGTCCTATATTCCAGTACAATAATTCCAGTACAATGGCAAACTCGTAGGTGGGGAACTATACTAGCTAGCTACCTATCTAATTTATTGTAGAAATTCCGGGATCAATGATTGGACCATGCAAAATAGAAATACTTTTTCTTGTTCTTGGGTAAAGGAACAGATGACTCGATCCATTTCTGTATCGATCATGATATATGTAATGACTCGGGTATCTATTTCAAATGCATATCCCATTTTTGCGCAGCAAGGTTATGAAAATCCACGGGAAGCAACTGGACGAATTGTATGTGCCAATTGCCATTTAGCTAATAAGCCCGTAGATATTGAAGTTCCACAAGCTGTGCTTCCTAATACCGTATTTGAAGCAGTTGTTCGAATCCCTTATGATATGCAACTTAAACAAGTTCTTGCTAATGGTAAAAAGGGGGCTTTGAATGTAGGAGCTGTTCTTATTTTACCCGAGGGATTCGAATTAGCCCCCCCGGATCGCATTTCTCCCGAGGTGAAAGAAAAGATGGGAAATCTTTCTTTTCAGAGTTATCGTCCCAATAAAAGAAATATTCTTGTGATAGGCCCTGTTCCCGGTCAGAAATATAGTGAAATCGTCGTTCCCATCCTTTCCCCCGACCCTGCTATGAAGAAAGACGTTCACTTCTTAAAATATCCCATATATGTAGGTGGGAATAGAGGAAGGGGTCAGATTTATCCTGACGGGAGCAAGAGTAACAATACAGTCTATAATGCTACATCCGCAGGAAGAGTAAGCAGAATAGTACGTAAAGAAAAGGGGGGATATGAAATAACCATAGTTGATGCATCGGATGGACATCAAGTGGTTGATATTATACCTCCAGGACCAGAACTTCTTGTTTCAGAGGGTGAATTCATCAAGCTTGATCAACCATTAACAAGTAATCCCAATGTAGGAGGGTTTGGTCAGGGAGATGCAGAAATAGTGCTTCAAGATCCATTACGCGTCCAAGGCCTTTTGTTATTCTTGGCATCTGTTATTTTGGCACAAATTTTTTTGGTTCTTAAAAAGAAACAGTTTGAAAAGGTCCAATTGTACGAAATGAATTTCTAGATCGAGAGATTCCTTAACATCAACATCGAGCTGGTAAAAAGCACCGAATTATTGTCGATCGATACAATTATGAATTATGGATGATCAAAAAATTCTTGAAACCTTTTGTTTTATTTGTTTATATTGTTTTCGCGGGATGTCTGGAATTCATTACTTGTCTCCTATTGCCCATTATTGGCAATAGGCATACAACGACAAATAAAAAGAATACAAGGAAGGGTGGTATAAACGAAAGGAACAAATACTTCTAGGAAGGATGACTAATATTCCTAATCTTCTATTCGACACAAGAAAAGGATTTTCTACCTTTCTTGTGTCATCTTCATCTTGTATTGAAATAATAATGATTTTTTCTCCTGTTCGTCAAAGATTACTATTCCTTCCTTCCCTTCTTTTTTCAGGTCTATTGAAATCCCTTTGTTTATTTGGGTTTAGATTCATAAGAAGTGGTGATAGTGGACAAACAAAAAGGGTTAGGGTAAATAATTTATTGATCAAATAGAACTTCTTCAATTATTAAATTTAAAACTTAATAAAACAAAAATTATTCAAATAATAAAAAAAATACTTTTATTGTTCCGGTTGAAAAGCAAATTAGATTTTTACGCATATCCAAATCCTTTCTTTTGATAGAGTCTTTATCTTTATAGAGTAAGGTTCTATTAGTATACAAATAATTTTCAGGATGTCTTATCTGTTCTGTATAAATCTATATAATCTATAATAATAATATTTGATTGTCCAGAAAATCGATTGATTCTTTAGATTCTATTTTTCAAAACATCATAAGAAACAAAAGAATAGAATGGTTTGAAACATCAGAGCAAAGGATCTGTTTTCTCATTTCTATAAAAAAAAATAGAATATTTTGATTACTGGATAACAATTTGTATGTTATGGAATAGAGAAAATGGAATAGATCAAAGTTTCACTCTAAGAGTAAGAACTCAGCGGGATCTCCCGCTGAGTTCTTACTTTTTCATGTCTACAATCCGGTTCATCCGATTACTACAGAGATGAACCCAACCCGGAATATGAACCGTAAAAGAAAATACCTATTGAACCGATCACAGGAATACCAGTTACAGTACCTATCAGCCAAAGAGGAATTCTTCCCGTAGTATCGGCCATTTCCCCCGCTTTCCTCCACATTTCATCAAGTGGTCATGCTAGAACAAAAACAGTCATGGATAATTATGAGGATGGTATCCTTCCGAATGGGATAAGAGAATTCCTACTATTCTCTTTCTTTCTCTCAATTAAAAAAATAATTGGAAAATAAAACAGCAAGTACAAAAATGAGTAATAAACCCCAGTATAGACTGGTACGATTCAATTCAACACTTTGTTCATTCGGGTTTGATTGTGTCATAGCTCTATAATTCGAATTAGGTTTATCGTTGGATGAACTGCATTGCTGATATTGACCCCAAAAAAGAAACGGTAGGTACAGCTAGTCCATGAACAGCCA